TAAGTTTCTTGAATATTTTTTTTTTAACTTCGAATTGTGTCCCCATGAAAGGAATGTTTAAAAAATCACCTAATCGTTCGAATCCTTGTTGCGAAGTCTATAAATTATACGTCCTCTGGTTGAATCATAACGACTTACTTCAATTTTTACTCTATCTCCCGGTAGTATCCGTATAAAACTGCGCCGGATCCTCCCTGAAGCATAACCTAGAATTAGATCTTCATTATCTAAACGGACCCGGAACATACCGTTGGGAAGTGATTCAGTAATTAAACCTTCATGAATCAATTTTTGTTCTTTCATTCCAGGTAACCCCCTTGAAGTATCAACTAATGAAGGAAGAGGTATATAACTCACTTTTCCTCTCTATTTCACAAATGGGAAGTTAGAGATAAAATTAGGATACCAGAGGAGGAGGATCACCATATATAACACAAAATTTCTCCTCCAATTCTTTCTAGTCGAGCTTCTCGATCTGTCATTATACCTCGAGAAGTAGAAAGAATTACAATTCCCATTCCACCTAAAATCTTAGGAATTCGTTGATAGTTGGAATAAATTCGTAAACCGGGTCGGCTGATACACTTTAAAACGGTTCTATATATTCCTTTCCTAGTCTTTCTATGTCGCAGGGTTGAAACCAAGAAATATTTCTTATTTTCCTGATGTTTCCGAACATTTTCAATAAAACCTTCTCGTAGAAGTATTTTAACAATGTTTTCGGTGATATTAGTAGATGCTATTCGAACCGTTCCTTTTTTATTCATGTCAGCATTTCTTATAGAAGTTATTATATCGGCAATAGTGTCCCTACCCATAACGAACTATAATTTTTTGTGCCTCCTAATTTTGATATAATCAACATGTTTCCTTTTTTCTTTTTTCTTTGTTTTTTTTTTTTGAATTATGAAATTTTAAAAAGTATATGCGTGAGACACAATCTATTAATTTGATCTATTTCAGATAGCCTACTATATCATAGTGTCATCTACTAGTATTTATAATACCTCGGGAGCTAATGAAACTATTTTAGTAAAATTCAACTGTCTCAATTCCCGAGCGATCGCACCAAAAACTCGAGTTCCTTTTGGATTTCCTTCTTGATCAATGACGACCGCTGCATTGTCATCATATCGTATTATCATACCGTTGTCACGTTTGAGTTCTTTACATGTACGTACAATTACAGCTCTAATGACTTCTGATCTTTCTAGAGGCATATTTGGCACTGCTTCTTTGATTACAGCAACAATAACGTCACCAATATGAGCATATCGGTGATTACCAGTTCCTATGATTCGAATACACATCAATTCTCGAGCTCCGCTGTTATCCGCTACATTCAAAAGGGTCTGAGGTTGAATCATATATTTTTTATTTGAATCTCTTATTTCAATGCAAAGGATGAAGGAAAAAAAGAAATATTGTCCGTCCAGAAAAAAATAAACCTGCGGTTGTTTTTTCATCCTCAATATCCCTTTTGTTTAGTTCTACATCCCTATCGTGAAATAACAAATTGAGTTCGTATAGGCATTTTGCACGCAGCTATTTCAATAGCTGCTCTGGCTACAGTTTCTGATACTCCGCCCATTTCATAAAGTATTCGACCCGGTTTAACAACGGATACCCAATATTCGGGGGATCCCTTTCCCGAACCCATACGTGTTTCGGTAGGTCTTACTGTAACAGGTTTGTCGGGAAATATACGTACCCATATTTTTCCACCACGACGCGCATATCGTGTCATTGCCCTCCGCCCCGCTTCTATCTGTCTAGCTGTGATCCAAGCGGGTTCAAGTGCCTGAAGAGCGTATCCGCCGAAACAAATATGATTGCCTCGACAAGATATTCCCTTCATTCTTCCTCTATGTTGTTTACGAAATCTGGTTCTTTTGGGGTTATAGTTGATGGTTGTTTCTTAATTCCATCTCTATTGCAGAACTGGACATGAGAGTTTCTTCTCATCCAGCTCCTCGCGAATGAAACGATTCAATAATATTAAATATTACAGATACACATGTATAATTATAATTCAATAATATTACAGATACACATGTATAATTATAATTATTATTTATAATTATTATTATAAATAATAATATAATATAAGTAATTATGAGTTAATAATATAAGTAATTATAAGTAATGAATGGCATTTATTGATATTTAATTTGTTACAAAGGAAGATGTATATACAAAATATACAGCTGGACGTGTATATTATTAGATATAGAAAATATAAAAAATGCTTCTTTTTTTAGAATATAACGTATAATATAATGAATCCTTATTTTTACCTCTATCGAATCGGGCCAAAAATTGTAATCCAATAAATAAATAAAGGTTTCGCGGGCGAATATTGACTCTTTCATTCGTAAGGTCAATTCATGACACCTCTCAGAATAAATCCATTTTTTCTTGGTTCGTTCCGCCATCCCACCCAATGAATTATTAGGATTCGTTTTCAATAGAATCCTATGCAGTCACAGGTTTCGTCGTT